CATTTCTACGGGTCTGTACCTAACATTGAGATTTCTACTTATATGGTTGCGGGGCCCTTCCTTTTTAAAATAAGCTCTTTCTACTTCTCCTTTTGATCTTGTGTCCGAAGTCCATCCTGCCCCTCTGTTATCGAAAGGAGGATCATCCGTATATGTTATTTTTGACAGAACAATGAAAAAATAAAAAAAAAAAGGTTTCTGTTCGGGGTGAATATATCTCCGCTGCCTTCCGAACTCTGCTTGCTTCAACTCACTTCACTTACAAAGCGCTTTCCCAACGATCCTGCCCCCACACTCCTCAGCAGAATGGAGTTACCGAGCGGAAGCATCGCCATATATTGGAGACAGCTCGCTCTCTCTTGCTCCCAGCTTCTGTCCCTAGTTTATTTGGGGCTGAAGCTGTTCTGACTGCCGTATGTTTTTTGAACCGAATACCTTCCTTTGGTCTGTCTCTTTTTGAGAGAAGATTGTCTGCCCCTATGAAGAGCTTCGAGTCTATCGGGAGAGGATGTGGTGGTAACCCCCGCGGCTTCGTCTAGAGCCGGGCGTCAAGCCGTGTAGGAAGACTCGCCCTAGCCACTATAGCGACCCCTGAGAAGCACCCTCCTCCGTCCACTTCCCCTTTTCCGTGTGCCCAAAAGCCCGCCCGTCCGGTTTATGAGCCCCTTTCCGATTCCCTCACCCAATCTCATGAGAACCAAGCCCAGCAGGCCCCGCCTTAACCTGCCCCCAGACAGCCAGCCCTCACCAGGCTGCTGGCATTGCTAAATGCTCCGCCACGAAGCAAGCTCTCCCGATCCCGAATACGACAGATGCGGAAGTGGCTAAAGAAGTCGGAGGAAGAAAGTAGTTGGGCAATTGTATGCCCGAGGGTACATTATTAGTATTCTGAGAATTGGCAACATTGATAGGGGTCGGAATACACTTTTTTAGATGTAGCTATACTAAAGTAAGTAGTCGGCCTAATGTTCGGTTCCCGTAACCAAGTTTTTCTTTCTCACTCCTTATGTTATGTACTTTTTCTTACTTAATCCATACTTTTTTACTGTTTCTGAAGTGTGGGGCAAAGGGTGCCCTCTACTTCTACTTCTAACTAAAGGCTAACCGCAGGCATTGCAAGCAAATAAGGAGCCCCCGCCCGTTTGAGTCGTTGCGAGCCGGAAAGCGTACCGGCAGTTTGAGTCGCGAAGGGGCCGCTTGCTTAATTAATTATTATTATAATTGATAATAGATATATAATTATATCTATAAAATCTATAAACTAATAAAATAGTTTTTTTTTATCCAATTGTTCATTCCTGGGAAGAGGAAGAAGCAGATAGAGCAAAGGCCTCCTCTTTATTTCCGTCCGCTCTTCCCGAAGTGAGCGAATTGCATGTATAGATCCGTAGGGGCTTATAGTTTAATTGGTTGAAACGTACCGCTCATAACGGTTATATTGTAGGTTCGAGCCCTACTAAGCCTACCACCCCCTTCTCTTCACCCGATACAAGACAGTCGAAGTCCTCGCCCCCCTGCGGATCTCAATCTAGCGACGGCACCTGGAACCACACCGCTGCCGCTGCCCTTCGGGCACGCCTCCTACGCTTACCACTCACCTACGCTCTTGCAGCATGCCCCCTTCGGGCAATACGGCTTTCGTAAGTAATACGCGAAGCGGCTGAGCGATAGCTCTCTTCGATCGCTATATTCTTGCGATAGCGAAGGCGTGGTTCATCCTCTAAGAGAGAGTAGATGCGGATCGAAGATCTTCGCGAGACGGCCCAAGCGAAGATCGGCACTCGAAGGCTTGAGGAGCAGCCGGGAAGCCGTGGAGACGGCGGACTCGCCAGTCAGGCACACCCTGAGGCTGACTACAGCAGACCGGGAGGTTACAATTCCCGTTTTCCAGTTTCCATTTCCGGGAGTGCAGACGGTGGATCAGGTGTGAACATTCAACCTACAGGCTTCTTAGCCAAAATAAAAACAACAAAAAAAGATGCACGGTTTGGTACCTTTAGGATAAGTGGGGGAAAAGTATAATTTGAATCTCTTCAAAGCTCCGCTTTTCGTTCATCGGTACACTCAGACCTAGAAGAGAATACCCAGGTGGGTTTAGGAGAGTTCATCTGGTTCTGAATTTGAACCTGTATCCCCCCCAACCCAGTGAACTACCATTGTTCGATCGTGACTTTGTTAACCCGGTTCACCACGAAAGGGCTACATCCGGGGTAGAGATCACCAACTCAAATCAAAGAAGATAAGGGATTTCCTTTCATTGACAAAGACTTCCTGCGGCTTCTTTGTGATCAAGGATCGCCATCAATCACTCTTTGTCCCGAGCTAATTCTCTAGATGTTACCGGTTTCGGTGGAGAAGAAAGAAGGGCCGGGGGCGTTGCAGAGACTTACGTATCTCAAAAGTATAAAAATTCACGTAGTCCAGCTTTCATATACATAGCCTATGTTGGGCTAACTTTCATATAGTAAAATAGTAAAGTAAAAGGTAAAGAGGTGGTGGTATCACACCCTTAACCAAATAGGGACTAAAGAGAGTATCCTTTTGGCTTTTGCTCTCCGGACCATAGCAAACTTATTCAGAAAAAGGATTAAAAATGACTAATTATTTAATTCCTCCCCGACCCGAGGAACGAACGAAAAGGAACGCATTGTACGTCCACCCTTGTGGAATTAGAAGACGGGGGATGTACTCCATCTATACGATGCGGGCTCACTGACGAGGGGGAAAATAAGAGTATTCGACTTTTTGGGCGTGGTTGTAATTCACTGTTTAAGCACCTCCCTAATGACATGCCCTTCCTTTTTTCGCTCGTTGTGTTGTAACAAGATGAGCAACTAAGCCACCCGAAGCATAGTCATCATCCGATTCCTACTTTTCTATAGAATCTTTCTGGGAGAAGAAGAAGCAAAAGCCTAAACAAGGTTCTTGCTTTGAGTCGCCAAATGCTTGATTGATTGATAAGATGGGGCTTCCATTCAAAGAGAATAAGGGTTTCCCGATGTACTTTTATCTTGGCAAGACTCCAAGCGCGCTAAAGATTGAAGCATCTGAGGCGAGCTAACGTCTTTCCCACACGAAAAGGATGCCCTTTCTTTTTAGTAATTGGATTTTTGATTTTATCCCCTGATGTAATCAAAGACTTTATCGGGGCGAGGTTGCTCACCGTAGGGAAAGTGAAACTCCCTTACTCTAACAAGTAAGAAAGTAAACTCCCTCTCCTAGGAATCATTTCAATAAGAAGGACATTCATGACCTATAGAATCGATACGACGGTTAACCTCACCGCTTTGCTGCTTAGGGGAAAGTCTTCCGATCATTGGATAACCCTGTGTTTCTTCAGAATTATGACGAATATTAACTTGATTAACCTTAATGGATATGGATTTGATTATGTTGAAATGATCTCCTTTCACCGTGGGATACTTTCGAGTAATGTAATCTTTACCATTCCATTATTAACCCTCGGGACTACCCGGTTGTTGAATCTCGTGCAAGTTAGGTTGTGGTTGTATTGGCTGCAAGCGGAACGTAGGCGCTTTAGGTGTGTGTTGACCATGCACTCTCGCGTCATGTAATGTCGTATGTATGATAGAGGTGGTGTGGTGATTGACCTCAATGCTAATGGTTATCCCCAAGGTGAATGAGGCTATGATTGTACCCGGATAGAGATGATGGTCTTCCTCTGATGTCTCCAAGCCGGCCAGATAGGCGAAGCAGCCAGTAGCAGTCTGTTCTCGCCTATCGATAGATAGCCAAGCTCAAACCATTTGAAACTTAATTGCGACTTTCTTCTTGTTATTGATAGAGTGGTATTCTCCGCCCAGGTGGAAGAGAGAAGGAAAAAGAGCACAAAGGATTTACAAGTCTAATGGGAGAAGAATGGCTGACACGTTGACTGCCTTCGAGACTATAAAATATAACCTGGGCAACCGAAAGGCGCTAGACGGACTAACGGCAAGCGAGATAAAGAAAGCTGCTGGCCGTTGCTTATTTACTTTTAGTAAGACTAAGCAAAATTCGATGCATGGTTGCTTACAAGAGCTTCTATCTGTTCTTTGCTGGAGGAAACTTCTATCTGGCCTCTGTACGCTACTTTCAATCAGAAAAAAAAGGAAAATGGAGAAAGAAGTTGTCCCCTCTTCTCTGGTAACCCGCCACCGCATATGTAGAAAAAGAGGGGGCGGGGAAGGAGGAACAACCGTTTTACTTTGGCACATGAGGTGGCGGGTTTGGCTAGGTAACATAATGGAAATGTATCGGACTGCAAATCCTGGAATGACGGTTCGACCCCGTCCTTGGCCTCTGGGAGTGGCGAACAGCACGGAACTTTAATTAATCAAATGGCATAAGGGGGCTTTCCTTTGTTAGAAATCCACAGACAACATTCTGGAACTTCCAAACCAAAGAAATGCAACATGAGAAGGAGCTTTTTACGTTACGCTTCAATAGAATGAATTAGGTTAAGGGTAGAATACGCCCTATGGTCGATCGAAGGTCCTGTGCCACTTGAACTCAAATCTATCTTACCTTCAATCCATCTTTGTCTAGCCGGCTCATAACAAAATGTTAGACCGGGCTGACACAACCGAATTGGTTGAGGAAAAGCAAACCCCAGCGACCAAGCACTCCTGCCCCAAAAAGCGGAGACCGAACAGCCGTCAGGTTGTCGAGGACACGTCTGAAGAGGAGGCGGGCGCCCTCTAAGTTTACCACCCTACCCACTAATGGACTATGGGGGGCAGGCAGGCGAACGGGAAGCGACCGAGAACCCGAACCCCTTGACTGACTGACCCCTTCATACTCGAGGGTCGGGGATGGATGGAACCAATCAGAAGTGCAAATCGCGCAAGCGAAGCGACCGCACCGAAACGACTCGGACTCGTGTCGGAGGAGTTTTGAGCGTGAGCTACCACTCATGCAGCGGCAAGGACCCGCAGCTCTCGAGGGGGCCACCAACCGCCCGAATCGCTCCTTTACTCAATGGATAGCGCTTATCCTCTTTCAATCAACAAAATAGGAAATGGGGGAGAAAGAAAAGAAAGAGAGAAAGAGGTCTTTATTGAAGAGGCTTTGCACCTGAAATAGGACTAATGAAGATCCAGAAGAATGGGTCTGGGCTTTCGAAAAGATGAAGATGCAAAGGGTAAAGAAAAAAAGTTTTATGAACAACCAACCAGGATTATAGCTCGCCCACTTAGAGCAGATGGAGATTCTCGGACGGGGAAAAGAGGGACTCGACATCTATTAAACAACACCAAGAACAAAGCCATACCATGCCCTCGGGAGAAACAAGAAGCATGGCATGAGATTCGCGGCGGAAAAAATTCCGATAGCGAATTACGGATGGAGGGCCGCACAAAATAAATGTTGAATCAACAATCATCGAGAGGTTCTGAAAGAAAGCGAGATCGAGACCAGCACCTTGTATAGGTTGGGGAAAAGCCCCTTGTATAGGGTTCCAAACCTATGCTTCTTCAAATATTCCATAAATAAAGGTAGGTTCTGAAAGAAAGCGAGAAACTTGACTTTGAGAAAGAAGGGGGCGCGCTAGCTTACTAATAATAAAGGACTTTTTCAGGAATCGATTCTATGATTGAATAGCAGAAGTGCTACTTAGTTGTAGAAAGTCGGAGAGACAGACAGAGAGGGGACTCTATCATACCTGCTAACTCCTAGGATGAGAAGTAGGTCCGGCAGGAATAGTTCCAGCCTTTGTTGCCCCTCGGTAGAGTGAGTCTACTTAGCGAACTGGCAGGACGCGGAGATCGATTGATCAATATGAATCTCGAGAGTGGATGGTTGACCGCCGCCCCCTTGTCCTGGAGGCTCTCCGGCCGGGGGCTATCGTAACCTTTTCTCCGTGACGAACCCGGGTGGAACGAGAGTCGGCTTCCTTAAATCCGTTGTTCCTCAGTAGCTCAGTGGTAGAGCGGTCGGCTGTTAACTGACTGGTCGTAGGTTCAAATCCTACTTGGGGAGAATTTCTAGTTATCGCTTTTATGACCTAGCGACCCTCCTTAGTTTCTAAACTCGCGGAATCGCGGGACATCAAAAGTGGGAAGTTTATTGTTGGTTTTTATTCCTAACTTTTTTATGGGTGAACTTGGTTCGTTCAATTCTTAGGGAGAAGAAGGATCCACTGGGAATGAATGGGAAGACTGGAGTAGTCTCTTCATTAGCCGGAAGGACCACCGAAGAACGAACAAAAAAAAGGTGACTGTTTAGAGATAGGATGGATATATGTAGTCCAATGGCTAAAGCTCTGCCAGCTTCTTGTAGACCGAACTCTCTTCTCTTTAGGCTCAGAGTGGTAGGATGGTTGAATTCTTCTTCGCGCAACGAAGTTCTTGGTAATTAAGAAGGGGGAAGGAAGATCCCCACTTATTTCATTCAGTGCCTGCGGTGAGGCGCGACCCACAACAAAGAAAAGGGGGAAGCTTGCTTGCTGTAGCCCTATTTTAGTAGACTAAGCTTGGTAAGCGTAAGCTATTTAAGTAGACTCGAGAAGGGTAGGCTCGCAGCTTCGCTCAGCGGAAGAGCCTTACTATTATATTAGTAAAGCGCTAGCGCCCAACCTATAGGCTTTGAAGGGATAGGGGAGGGGAAGAAAACACAAAGATGGTCACCCCTTTTAGGAACATGGCTCGTTCATTCACTTTCTCATGAACTCGCAGCTTCGCCAGAAGCGACGAAGGGGGGAAGCTGTCTACGAAGCTTTGCCCCTTGCTTTACAGAGATTGTTATGAACTGACTAAATGACTAGATTCTCCCGGAACGCTAGCTAAGCTAATAAATTTAGTTCCAAATCAATAAGCTTTTTGATTGATTCAGGGCCTTCTTAGAACCCATTGAGGGGGGCCTCGGCCCGGGAAGGGGAGAGTGGCCGAGTGGTCAAAAGCGACAGACTGTAAATCTGTTGAAGTTTTTCTACGTAGGTTCGAATCCTGCCTCTCCCATTGTAGACTTCAGAGAAGAGAAAGGAGGCATTCGCCAGCGTAGGCCGAGCGACGCTCTTTCTTTTTTTTGGCCGTGCCGTGAAGTTCAATTGTATCGTATGTTAGTTAGAGAGGTTGGGGAACTACTACGATCTATAGATTCCCCATCTATATTCAATCCCAACGAGAATAGAAGCGAGTAGCTTCCGGCTTGGCTTGTAGTCGTATTTAGCTTATGTAGTGGTCGGCCTTCCTACACGCACGCGCCCGCCAGAATGCCCCCTTGGTTCTGGACGAAGCCAAGTCGATACATACGATAGGCGAAGGCCGGGAACGCAAGTTTGATCGAGGCGCCAAAGGCACCGAAGGTGAAGAAAAGGCTTGGGATGGATTTAGGAGTCTTTGTGCGAGCCGTATGCGGTGAGAGTCGCACGTACGGTAACGAGGGGGGTTCGCGTCTATACGTGTAGTGTGGTGGTTGGGCCTACCCACCCTATTTGTTCCATGATCTATGGGTCTACTGGAGCTACCCACTTCGATCAATTAGCCAAAATTTTGACCGGAT